TCTACAATAAATTAGATAGGGAACTAGTCAAGTTCCCTATGCACGAGTCTGTCATTGTACTGGAATAGTTGTACTGGAATATAGGACGAATACCTTGAACCGGTAGAAATAAAATATAAAGAATTAAGTAAGATTCAAAATGCTTTCTTTATAAAGGAAGAAAGATTCTGATTTATTTGATTGATATCAGGAGATCAAATGAGTTCTTCATTCATTCATTGAATGATAAATGACTACAAGCGAAGGAGATACACGATTTAAATAAAGGAAAATCCAATATTTCACAATTGTATCTAGAATAACTGGAAAGGTGGAAACAAGACCAGATATAATTTGATCGTTATGAGCCAATCCAAAATCGTTGTAGAACGAACCAATTATTAGTTCCCAACCATGAGTCGAGTGAAATCCAATCCATAAATCAGTAACTAAAAGAATCAAAAAAGCTTTTATTGTGTCACTTAAGTTATAGAGGAATTCCTGAACCCAAGAATTAAGAATGACAAGTTCCTCATTACCCAAAATAAAATAACCACTTAGAATAGCGAAAGAGATTATATTTGTCGAGAAATGCAAAATGATATGGAGATGATATTCATTGTGTGCTTTGACCAATTGTATCGTTTCCTTGTGTATTCCTATACGAAGTTTTTGTATATGTGTCTCCGGGTACTCCTTTATCATTTCGTCCAACAGAAAGAGTTCTTCTAATTCTATGAATCTTTCTAGAACGTTTTTCTCTTGAATGATATTCAAGAGAGTTTCGGATTGCCCGGTATTCCACCAATTAGTAACCCAAAGTTCCAGACATTTATTAAATGAGAGAGAGACCCACCAGGGCAAAAATACTATAGATACAAGATATGGGAAAGAAGGCAATGCTTTCTTTTTTTTCATTTTTTATCTGTGAATTGAATTGTTAATGAACCTGCTTCATTCGTTGACTCTATATGATATTTCTCTGAAGCACGAGTTCTATAACAAGGTATTGAACCTATGGGTCTATTCATTCCAATTTTTGTGTAAAAATTGAGTTTAGTTCTTGGATCTAGAAGGAATATAAAAATGGGATAAGGGTCCGTCCTTTTCGGATAAAAATGCAAAATCTATATTATTCCCAGATATCTCAATTGGGCAAATTCGAAGCAATTTCATCCTCATTTGTTCCTTTCTATGAATACTCGAAAACCCACTTAAAATAACGAATCATATTTCGAAACGAAAACCTCCCTCAGTTAATTATTTCGAAATGTTTCACCGTCTAGCCACAACCAAGGAAAAAAGGTATCATCAAAATTTTGGGCCTAAAAAGATGAGATGAATTACGTCTTACGAAATACATGTTCGGATATATTTGATGAATCCCTACTTATTAGATTATCCTTGTTTCTAGTAGAAATTTTCTAGTAGAAAAGAATTGAGTTGGGATCCATACGCATACGAAATACTTTTGGTATACAAATGGTATACAAAAATTTCTTCTTTTCTTAATTATAGTATAGTTTATTATAGTTATTCCATATATGCCCTCCTGCTTTTTTGTTTTATTCTATGGGAGTCGCCACGACAAAGGAAGGAGGAAATAGAATAATCTAACATGTTTTGTTCGAATGAACATTCGAAAAAGACTTCAATTGTATTAAAAAAGGAATTAGCAAGTTCCTTCCCCCATGCCGAGAAAACATTTATTCTTTATTGTGTTCAATTCATTTCAAAATACTTCAATTGGTACGCGCAAGAAATAGGCCAATTCGGCAGCTTTTTGTTCAATTTCTCGTGGAGTAAAATTCTCATCAGTACGAGTCAAGGGAATGGCCCCTTGACCTCTGATTTCCATATAAAGGACACGACGAGGATAAAGACCCTCTTTAACCTCAATTCTGATTGATTGGATATCTCTCATAAGGAAGCGAAGGAAGATGCGACGATTTATTCCAGGAAATCCCCAACGAAAAATGCACACAATTCCTTCTTTTCTATCGAATCGGTCATAACCACTACCTACATTCCACAAAATTGTGCACCACAAATAGGAGCTAACGAATAGACCTGCGATCCCGTAAAAAGACATCACGATTCCTTGTGGAAAAAAAAGAATTTGCTGAGATGGAAATACGGATATCAGATTCCTACCAAGATAACTGGAAGTTCCAACCGCTAAGAATCCTAGTGAACCTAAAAAAAGGATACAGGCCCAGCAAAAATTACTTGTTTTTCGAGACCCCCTTATAAGTTCTATCCATATATGTTCTGATCGCCAATTCATACTATACTAGATCCAGTTGTATTCGATTGGAATTGAGAGAATAACCCAAATTTGACTTTACCTTTCTTGATCCCGAAGTAACTTTCATCAACTAGCACTATTCTGATGTGGAGTAATTGGTTAGATACATTGACTTTCTATTAAAAATATTTACTGATCCGTTTTTAACCAGCTATGCCCTGCATATATATACATGCATTTATGCAGATATCATGTATCCGCATGCATAACAGTTCTTTCATTTGTGTGTGGAAAGAGCCACATATCGTACCATATTGCACTAAATAAATATCTGTATTATGATACAGTGTTGAAATAAATTGATAAGATTTGGTCCCATTGGATCTAGACAATCTTATTTTTTTGGACATGAAGAGATAAAGAAGCCATTGCAATTGCCGGAAATACTAGGCCCACTAAAGGCACAAAAATAGAGGGTAAGTTGAGATCTGTCATAGAATGGATGCCTCGATTTAATATTTGTATCTATATATTTGTATCTATTAGAAAGATATCTTATGATATGATAAGTATATCTATTATAAGTAATATTAAGTAATATTGACTATTGTATTTTATATAATATTATTTTTGAATAATAATATTCAAAAATAATATTATACTACTAAGTATATATAAACAATTAAGTATATATAAATATATAATTTATAATAAATATAAAATTTCTAAATAATATTATTTAAAATATTATTATTTAGAAATTTTAAATATTAATAAAATCAAAAAAAAAAAAAGGATAGATAATAAGTGCAAAAATGTAGAACTAAATTAAGTGTGCCTATTCATCTTTCTACACGAATATAGATAGGATAATCTTCTTTTACAAATACAAATTTTATTATTCTTCTTCTCCCATCCTTATGTTCTTTCTATCTTTCTTTCTAATCTAATAAGGGGTTTCTTATTAAAAAGGAGTTTTCTTATGAAAATTAAGTTCATTATGAATTCGCGACTCTAAATAATACGATCCAACAAACGGGGATTCATAGTAAAAATGCGATAGATATAGAAATTATTTTATTCCATTTCCATATTTGATATTTCTTTTTATTTTGATATTTTTTTTTTTCATTATTGTCTATCTTAATTAATACGTAAGATAGACAGATAAAATTCTTTTTATTTCCCCAAATTCGAATTCCTCGGAAAGAGAAATTCACCTTTTTATTTTATCCTGTTGATAGAGGTTCATAATACCTAATCATGAATAGGGGTAAGATAAAAAATAGATCTGGATCTGGAAGAAAAAAAATTATCCGAAACTTCTGACTCTTACTAGAAAGTGTAACTTATATCACCAAAGAACATTTTTCTTAGTTTTTTTTATTACGATGAACTAAATACTTCTTCGCTACAAATAAAATAACTGAATCTAGTGCTATACTTTAATTTTTGGAATTTTGATTCAAGGGAAAGAAACCATGGAGCTGAAATAACTCACTTAGAACACCTTTTAAAGGATTACGTGGTACGATTGGGTCGAATAAGCCTTTATGGAATAAATACTCAGCCGCTTGTGAACCATCGGGTACTGTCTTATTCAATGTTTGTTCAATTACTCTTTTACCCGCAAATGCAATGTACGCATTAGGTTCAACAATAATGATATCTCCCAACATACCAAAACTGGCTGTTACTCCACCGGTTGTAGGAGATGTAAGGACTGATACATAGAATAACTTTTTAGTGGATTGGTAATCATATGAAGCAGAAGATATTTTAGCCATTTGCATCAAGCTCAAACTTCCTTCGTGCATGCGTGCTCCTCCAGAAGCACACACAATAATGACAGGTAGAGATCGATTAGTAGCATACTCAATCAAACGAGTGATTTTCTCACCTACTACAGATCCCATACTACCTCCCATGAACTGAAAATCCATAACCCCAATTGCTACGGTAATACCGTTTAGTTGACCTATGCCTGTTTGAACAGCTTCAGTTAAACCTGTCTTTCTTTGATAAGAATCGATACGATCTTTATAAGGTTCCTCTTCTGAATGAAATTGAATGGGGTCCATAGAAACCATATCTTCATCCATAGGATCCCAAGTGCCCGAATCAATCGAAAGTTCGATTCTATCTGAACTACTCATTTTCAAATGATATCCACACTGTTCACAAATATTCATTTTTGACCTAAGAAGTTTTTTATAATTTAATCCATAACAATTTTCGCATTGAACCCATAAATGTCTGTATTTTTTATTTATATCGAAATCATTAGATCTTCCTCTTATATTGAAATCACTGCCATTATTACGAGTTCGTATACTAAAACTTCCACTTTCACTACCACTTACATTTTCAGTACAAATGAAACTATAAATGTAACTGTCACTGTAATTGTCAGTACCACCTGAAATGGAACTATTAATACTGACTTCAAAACGAAGATAACTATTAATGCAACTATTAATGTGATTAGTCCAACTAGATTGAGTATCATACATGTAATGATAATAGTAGTGATTGTTTCTCTTAGACCCCCTATTCAAAAAACTAGAAAAAAAACCTTCTAATTCACTCAGAAAAGAACTATCATTGTCAATCTCAAAACTATGATTTTCAATATCAAAATATACGGAATAACTGTCACCATTACTATCCCTAACTAAAAAAGTGTCATCAGAGATCAAACTCCAAATATCCCTGATACCAAATAAATAATCAACATTACTGAAACTATAACTAACACTATCACTCCAATTTT